CTCATTAAAATCTCATTAAAATTAAGTAATAGTCTTCGTTTTTTTTATTGAATCTTTTCCCTAACCCAATATCGATATCGAAAAGATTTCATTTCTAAGATAGAAACGTCAAAAAATTGAAATGATTTCAAAATAAATCAAATCCAAATAGTAACGGAACGGGGCGGATGTAGCCAAGTGGATTAAGGCAGTGGATTGTGAATCCACCATTCGCGGGTTCAATTCCCGTCGTTCGCCCATTTTTATTTTGTTATATATTTGTATATTATTTAATATTTAAATGATTTTATGAAATCTTCATAAATATTAACGACGAGATCGATTGTCATTTTTCGCATGTCCTCGGAAATTTCGAGTAGGGGAAAATTCTCCTAATTTATGGCCTACCATACCCTCTGTTATAAAAATAGGTAGATGTTCTTTTCCGTTATGTATAGCAATAGTATGACCAATCATTGTGGGTATAATAGTAGATGACCGGGACCAAGTTACTATTATTTCTTTTTCTGATCGTTTGTTAAGTGTCTTTATTTTTCTTAATAAATGGTTTGCTACAAAAGGATTTTTTTTTCGTGAATGTGTCATATTCAAGTGAATTACTCCTCTTTTTTTTTTCTTTTTTGTAAATAGGAAAGAAAAAAAATTCTATTTTCTTTCCTATTTACTACGTCGACGAAGAATCAAATGATCACTATATTTCTTCCTTTTTCTACTCCTTCTCCCAAGTGCAGGATAACCCCAAGGGGTTGCGGGTTTTTTTCTACCAATTGGGGCCCTTCCTTCCCCACCCCCGTGGGGATGGTCTACAGGGTTCATAACGACTCCTCTGACTACAGGACGTTTACCTAGCCAACGTTTAGATCCGGCTCTATCCAAACTTTTCTGGCTCACCCCAACATTACCCACTTGTCCGACTGTTGCTGAACAGTTTTTGGATATCAAACGGACCTCTCCAGAAGGTAATTTTAATGTGGCCGATTTACCCTCTTTTGCAATCAGTTTTGCTACAGCACCTGCTGCTCTAGCTAATTGTCCACCCTTTCCAAGTGTGATTTCTATGTTATGTATGGCCGTGCCTAAGGGCATATCGGTTGAAGTAGATTCTTCTTTTTGATCAATCAAAACCCCTTCCCAAACTGTACAAGCTTCTTCCAAAGCATACGGCTTTCTGGATGTAGATGATGATATCTATACAGATGGATCTGATCAATATCATACCATGAAGTACCAAATGAGTGTATATATATAGGAATCCAAATCTTCCAAATCATTCATGGTATGATTTTCTACATCCTAGGTCTTCCCGTTCCGTCATCTGGCTTATGTTCTTCATGTAGCATTCAGACCGAATGACTCTATGAAATTACATTGATACTTCCACATATGAAGGGTAACGTAGGAGACATCTCTATTTTTCCCCGGGAAATCTTTAGAACTACCACTCCTTAGCTTTCCATTTGCCTCTGACCATCAAATGAAATGTGAATAATCCGTTCTCCTCTTTTTTTTTTAAACAGGGGGCACTTCTGATTCTGTCGGTGCTTGAAACAATTTTGTCTTCTCCATATTACTATATCTCTAGAGTCAATAATTTTATATGAGGAACTACTGAACTCAATCACTTGCTACCCTTACTCTTCAGTTTTCTGTTGAGGTCTATCCTGTAGAGGTACTCCAATTGGATCAGTGATCGATTTCTAGGTTTCGTCGTAAACCTAATTGGTTACTTCCAATTACGTAAATCCATAGTTCAAACCGCACTCAAAGTTAGGGCATTTCCCATTTGTATAGGAACTTCTGTACCAGAAATAACGGTATCTCCAATTATAGCCCCTCTGGGATGTAAAATATATCTCTTCTCACCATCCCCATAGTGGATGAGACAAATGTATGCATTTCGATTAGGGTCGTATTCGATGGTGACGATTCTACCATATATGTCTTTTTCTTTCCGTCGAAAATCTATTTGACGGTATAGACGCTTATGACCTCCCCCTCTATGCCTTGCGGTAATGATTCCTCTGGCATTACGACCTTTACAACGATGCTGTCCATAAATCAAATTGTTTTTCTTTCGTGGATTGGATTTCGCTTGACTGTCTACGGCTCCATTGCGTGTGCTCGGGGTAGAAGTTTTGTATAAATGTATCGCCATGCTATTAAGTATTTGGATTTAAGTTGTTTTCTTGACAATAGGTGGAATAGAATAACCCGGTTGAAGCGTAATGATCATACGTCTGTAACGCATTGTATGTCCTCTAATAGGTCCCATTCTTTTAACCTTTCCCGGGAGTCGATGACTATTCACGGCCATCACCTTGACACCAAAGAAGAGTTCGACCCAATGCTTTATTTCTGTCTTAGTTAATCCTGATTCGACATGAAAAGTATATTGATTTTTTAACAATAACAGAAAACTTTTGTCTGTAAGTACTATATCTTTTATTATTCCATCCATAAATCTATTTTCTTCCTTATGAGTTTGAGTTTAAATTAAGAATGCTAGATCTTACGATTGCTATCTTTGATATGAATATACCACACCAATTCGTTATGTATTGATGATGAGATTCCTTTGATCAAGAGCCAATTCCAATAGACTTATTGGAGGGTCCCCTTGGCGTGCATCCAGTAGGAATTGAACCTACGAATTCGCCAATTATGAGTTGGGCGCTTTAACCATTCAGCCATGGATGCTTAGTGGGGATCCTCTTACATGGTGAATAACCAAATTCCAATTGAAAGGAAATTTTGAATATAAATCAATGCAATTTAGAGGAAGAATTCTATTTATGAAGGTAGATACATTCAAATCCTGTATTTTCGAATTGAGAGAGATTAAGAATTCTCACCATTTCTTAGATTCATGGACCCGATTCAGCGGGATCTTTCATTCACATTTTTTTCACCAAGAGCGTTTGATCAAACTCTTAACTTATTTGATTCATGTAACAGGAGAAAGGTTTCCCATTACTTAACCGGAAAGAGATGTGGCCATGAAATAGGGATTCAGCGGAACATAATTGACTGGGTGGTATGAACTGCCTAAACAAGAATTCTTGAACAGCGAACAACCAGAGCTATTACTCACTACATCAAAAAATTTCCATTAATGAAAGATGGAAATCTATTGGAAAATTCAAAAGACGCATATCATCATATCATATGAAATAGACCTTTCTTTTCGTCTCAGGTCGATGGATCTTCTCAATTGGAAGATCTCCTATATGGATATATGGATAATACCCATTCCAGTTGATCGAGCCTAATTCTAATTGTTTTGTTCCGAAGCAAAGATATCCACGCGCGGGGTGGTTCGTCCTATTCAGATATTTACGACCAAGAAGTACTGGATTCTCTTTCGGATAGGCCCTGAAAGGAGAAGGAAGGCTGGAATGCCAAAAGGCGTCTATTTTGAAATTCACCTGACCCAAGAGTATCCATTGTATAGTACCCATTTTGGTAATGCCCAGTGCCAAAGTCACTGAATGGTTAAGTCAGCAATTCCTAAAACGGACTATGTAATGGACTTTATCTGCTGGGTTACGAGCGGGCTTTTTACCAGAGTTTTCGATTGTATCAATCTACCCCTTGTGATTCCTTTTGAAGTATATACTTGGGGAGTGGGTGCAGGGCGGACGATTTCAAATCAAAGCGGACTCCCCATTCAGGAGAAGATCACCAATATTTCGTGATCCGCTGCCGAACTTCTTTCCATTTCAATGAGCATTTTCAATATTCTGCCTTGAAGAGGACTCGAACCTCCACGCTATTTAGCACGAGATTTTGAGTCTCGCGTGTCTACCATTTCACCACCAAGGCATCTTCAAAGTGAATCGTATTCCATGAATATGATATCTATCTAGTGCGGTGTATGGAATATATGACAAAAGGTGGAGTGTTGGAGTCTTTCTATTGATCGGTCATGTCATATAGGTTCGAATCGGACATCCAATTGCTTCGATTGGAATTATCCGTAGGATGCCTGCTATATATTCTATCATATCCAAAAGATGGACAATCAAAGCTATTTATCGATTCAATCAATAGAAGACAAAAGAGGTGAATAGGGTCCCAAATAACGAGAGATATGTAAGAACCAGGTCCGATTTCGCCTATCCCTAATCCTAAATTGTTAATAGGAATAAAAGAAACTCTGTTATATATATATATATTCAATAAGAATATATATATATTCAATAAGAAAAATAAGAAATATTAAGAAATCAATAATCAATCTATTATTAGATTGATTAGTAATAACAAGTAATAACAAAGATCAGAAGTTATATGTAAAATGTAAAAAAAAAAAAGATTGAAAGTTTTTTGAAGAGAGAAAGCCTTTCTCTATGAAAGGCTTTCATAAGCATGCATAAAAATAAAAACTTTATTTTACATGCTATTGCTATATAATCAATTTTTAGATGCATCGAATCTACAAAAAATCCCAATTGTAATGAATATTTTCTATTTCTATCTATGATATTCTATAAAATGAAGATTTTGTCATTTTGTCAGAGCGGCTTGTCAAAAGATTTGTATTTATTTAAATTGAATCCACGATTTATATATATATATAGGATTAACGAA